GGTCATAGGAACTTAGACTACCTACGCGCTGGTAAACGAAAACTATCTCGACCGGATCAGAGTATACAACAATGTCGAATCAGGCCGCCCCTTGCCTTGAAAGAATTCACACGCGGCCACCAGCTTTCCAAAAATAAGGGGAGATTTGCTGCTTACTGCTCACGAAAACATCCGACCTATACTATAAGTCAAGTCGTCCGCCTATCTTTCTGATCTCCTTTCCTTCTATTCATCATTTGCCTTTGACCAATTCAAGGTGAAAAAAAAAGTGGATGGTGTTGGCTAAAAAAAAGGGGGGGGGAGAGAGGAGAGCCTTGGGATACGCTCACTTTTGCATTTTTTTTGAGGACAATTTTGTCCCGCGGGACTGAGTTAGTGGTCGAGTCGTTTTTGGTAATTGACACTCGTCGCATTAGTTTCCTTTCATATGTTACCGTTCGAAGTAGCCTTCTTTTTGTTTGATTTTCTTTTCTCGAACAGTGCCGGTCCGCGGACTCTCGTGCGAGCCCTGCAACGTTCTCAGGCAGGAACTGCTCCTTTCCTTGAGCTCTTTCTTTAGTTCCTCCCAGGCGTTGATCTCGAAACGGCCTTCTAGCACGTCCTCATATCGCGTTCGCTACCACAGTTTCCCATCCTCAGAAAGAAACATTGTTGCCATTGTGACTTGGTCGTCAAAAGGTTCGGTTCACGAACCGGAGACCTATCTCCACAGCAAGCTCCTCAATTTGACCCGGTCCGTCAGGCTTTGGACATCGCCACCGGGATCGTTGAGGCTCCATGAAGACGTCTCTCCTTCACTGGGAAGACGCGGTACTCATTAGCGAGCGTCTGGTGACCAACGATTCCTGATTCTCCTGCCTTTCTGTTATAATCTACACTTGTTCGGTCAAATGGTCGACCTTGCCATCAAGTTGGGTCACTCGATCCTTGAGTGTTTCCTTAGCAACAGACGCTGCAGACAGCGCTCCACTGCTATCGTCAAGCTTGGACACGGTGTATAACAAGAATAGAATTCTAATAAATCGAAAGGAATTTACCCAAAACTCTGCTCTGATACCTCCTAAAGCGAAATGGGCACGCGCACGGGTAGAGAGTCTGCCTGAGGCGTGCGACCCCAGGTGAGGCCTATTGTAGTGTAGCACTTGGGTTCAGCCTTCTCCTTGCCCAGTTTCGCTTCTGATTTCTTTCTGAGTCTCTAGTTTGTTACCTTATACTATAGATCTTCTCCTGCTGCTCGCTTCGCTTGTTTCGTTGAGCTCGCTTTCTTTCGTTAGCCCCCTTTCTTTAATCTTTAAAGAAACTCAAAATTGGAAGAGCAGCCAAATACTTTATAAAATAAATGAGAGTAATAATAAAATAAATGAGAGTAATAAAGGATGCTTATAGCAAGAACTTAGACGGTATGCGATTGATCAAGTATGTGCGGTCAACACAACTTCTGCCCAAATGAGGTACATTCATCTCAAACATCATAGCTCTAACCGTTTCCAATAAGTATCTATTTTTCCTCTCAGCTATTCCAAGAGTATACGCACAAGATCTCTGATGAACAGTGTCCCTGAAAATAAGATATTGAGAGAATTCCGTGGACATGTATTCTTCTTAAAAATAAAAAGAAAATCAGATCCCATTTTCTTTTTTTCTATTCAAAAATAGGTGAAAAAGCATAACCAAATGCATATCATATACCAGACCTTGGAACGAGCTATCTCTATTCTCAATAAATACTTCAGAGTACCTAGGTCTTTTACACCAAAGACTTTGTTTAGATGGTTTTCGGCCTCCATAACCCCCCAATCCCTATCATCTCCCGTAAGGATGATTTCATTAACATAAACTAGAAGAAGCAAAAATTCTTCTTCCCTTTTCTTGACAAAGAGAGTGTGGTCGGCGTCACTTCTTTTGAATCCTATGTCCAGTAAGGCTTTGCTGAATTTGTCAAACTATGCGCTCCTTCTTAGTCAATGGGACTGCTTGAGCCCAACAATTGCTTTCTTCAAGCGGCAAAGCAGCACTATCCTCAACATCCTCCAACTTCCCCTGAGATCGAGGCACTGTAGATGGCGGATCATAAAAAGTTGCTTCATTAAATGTGACGTGACATGGAAAGAAATGAAAACTCGACGACGTCACCCGATGCCACTACAACTCTTCCTCCCGTTCGTCCATTCCCTTGGATGTGCCCTCAACACATAGTGTTGGCACGAGAGATAAACCACCAGACAAAGGACATAGGGGGCTTCTCCCGGTAAAGCGCTCCATTTCTAAGGTTGTGAAATCCTCTAAGGGAAGAACTGTCAAGACCCGTGCCTTGTCCCAACTGGAATCTTTGAGTCTGGATGAGGAAGGTGTGTTTTATGACTCTGTAGCTAATGAAGGATAAGGGGGGGATGACTCAACCCTCTGAAGTGAAGCTTGTCTTTCTGTAAGCTCAGGTTCTTTCTTTCTCTTGTTTCATATTCTATTATGTCTATTAGAGTATGGAATTGCCAAAGGGCAA